TTCTAGCATTTGACCGCGTACCATTGAAGGCTTTAGCCGCACACTTGAACGATAACCCAGAAAGTCAAGGGAATGATTGGATAATTGGTTTATTTTTATATAAATCCTTCCTGGTTGAGACCACAGGTAAAAATAGGATTTCCAGAAATTGATAAAGTAATATTTCCATTTAGTCATCAAAAGAAACGTCCCTTTTGAAGCAAGAATTGAATTTCCTTGATACCTAACATAATGCATGAAAGAATCTTTGAACAACCATAAATTCGCTTGAAAAGCCCTGGCAAAGACTTCTGCAAGATGCTCTATTTTTCCATAGAAATAGATTCGTTCAATAAGGGCTCCAGAAGATGTTGATCGTAAGTGAGAAGATTGGTTACGGAGAAAGAGGAAGCCAGATTCATATTCACATACATAAAAAGTATATAGGAAGAAGAATAGTCTGTGATTTCTTTTTGAAAAAAAAGAACCGGCTTTCTTTGAATTTGAAGTAATAATACTATCCCACTTATGACACTCATGGAGAAAAAATCTTAATAAATGCAAAGAGGAAGCATCTTTTATCCAATAGCGAAGAGCCTGAACCAAGATTTCCAGATGAGCTGGGTAAGGTATTAGTATATCTAATACATAATTTAAATGTGAAAAGTTGTCCTCTAAAAAAGAAAATATTGAATGAATTGAGCGTAAATTATCGGATTTCACTACCCCTTTCCTTTCTAGGGAAGATATTAATCGCAGAGACAATGGAATTTCCATAATGGTTGAAGAAACCTCTGACATTACTTGCGAATAAAAACTCTTGTTGTGCCCCAAAAATGGAGTCTGTTTAGAATCATTAACATAAAGAATCAAATGATTCTGTTGATACATTCGAATGATTAAACGTTTCACAATTAGTAAACTAGATTTATTGTCATAACCTGCATTTTCCAACAAAATCGATCCATTTAAACCATGATCATGAGCAAGTACATAAATATACTCCTGAAAGATAAGTGGATATAAGAAGTAGTGAGATCTATCTAGCCCTAAATAGCTTTGGAATTTATCCATTTGAAATTTTATGTAAATTAAGGGTAGAGGATTTTGGGGGTTATAAATGATACATAGTGCGATACAGTCAAAACAAGGTATTCTAGTACAAACCGAATAGATACCTCGGATACAGATAAACTTCTCAACAGATTCTCTATCCTACCTTTTTCCTTTGTTTTCATTATAGGATAACAAGATGATTAGAAATCCTTTACTTTTTTCAACCCAATCGCTCTTTTGATTTTGGAAATTTTTTGATCAATATACTGTTTCTTATACACATACTTCTCTATTATGGAATGGAGGAGGGTAATATTTAGGATTAATTAAAAAATCAAGAATACATTCCTGGGAGAAAGCTTTCCCGTATTGGGCACTAATATTTTTTTAACGTCTAATTAGATCGGGTAATCATTCAAATTAAGAACGGAAGCTCGTTGCTTTTTCTTTACCTATAATCAAAATGAAATTAATTGAAGCCATGGGGCCCTATCCATTTATTAATTCGACCCAACTTGAAATTGACTTCTATTTCCTCCCTTTGAATAATTTAAATGAAGGCTTTGTCTCGAGCCGGAAAGAAGAAAATATTATCAGAACTCTTAATTGATACGACATGCTATTTTTTCCATTCATTCCCTTTGAGGATCAGTCGTGGTCTTCCAAACTTTACCGATGGTATGGACGAATCCTTCGCTTCATCTAAATGTGTAAAAGATCCTAGCCGCACTTAAAAGCCGAGTACTCTACCGTTGAGTTAGCAACCCAAATAGAAAAGGGTATGTAGATACAATCAGAATAAACAGAATAAAAAAATGATTAAATCAAAACATAAATTTACGTAATCTACGAAAAAATTTACCGAAAAAAGAAATCAAAAGAAAGAAATGTAAAAAATGATGGACTATCCCCTATTTCCCGGTTATCCACTTTTTCAACCAAAAATCCGAGTAGCAAAGCTAATCCAACGAACCCATCATTTGAATCAACAGGTAAAAAATAAAACCTAAAACCTATGGGACAGAAATAAATAGAGCTGCTTATCACGCTGAATTATATTTGTTCGATACAATATTGTCAATATAAAGGTTAATAAATATAAATAAAGGTTAATAAAAGAATACGATGGAAAAAATACAATAACTAAAAAAAAAAAAAAAAAAAAGACTTGTGATGGATTGGCATTGAATATGCATATAAACTAAAATTTATAGTTTAGGTGGAGAATAAATAAAGAAAAGTAGAAAAAGGATTTATTAAATCAATAGTGTATTGAATCCATATATAATAAGTCGAATAACGAACTTCGATTCCTTGTTCCTTACTTGGTATTAGAGTTCGAATGAAAACTGCAGGTAATGTCAGAATTTTCTATTTTGTAAGGATCCATCAAATAAGGTTTACTTATAAAAAGATTCTCTAAAAGCAATGATAAATAGATACGAATAGAGCAAGAAAAGAAGGAAATCAAAAAACATAGTATAGAAAAGATATCCAAAATGATATAGAAATCACTATCCTATCCTTAGTTTTTATTTCCTTAATTTAATTGAATTTCGTTTGATTAGAGTAAAGTTCCTTAAAAACCTCTGCCTTTTTTAAAATATCCTGAACAGTTCCTGTAGGCTGAGCGCCTTTTTCAAGGAAATAGAGAATAGCGGGAACGTTTAAATAAGTTTGATTCTTGATAGGATCATAAAAACCCACTTTCCGAAGATCTCTTCCTTCTCTTCGGGATCGAACATCAATTGCAACGATTCGATAGACGGCCCATCGGGATAGATGTAGATGAAAAAGAAATCTCCCCCCCCCCTAGAACCGTATAAGAAGCTTTCTCCTCGTACGGCTCGAGAAAAAATGATTAGAAGTTTTGTCTATGGATAAAATTAGAATAAATAGGAAAGTAATCCATAAAAAAAATTAGTCTATAATTTAACTCATAGTCATTTTTTTTTTAGCTTTCTTCCTGAAAAAAATCATTTGTACTCATAACTCAAGTTCAAGAATTCTAAAATATCTTTAAAATATCTTAAAGATATTAATATTTTTCTTTTTTGAGTGGTCTTTAACCCCCCCCCTTTTTTCGTCTCGTTTAAAATAGATTTGGATTCTTTATTTGGATCCGTGAGACAATTGAAGTGGCGTTTCCTTGTTCTGGGATCCTTTGATATTGGTTTTAAATCATTGGGTTTAGACATTACTTCGGTGCTTCTTAATCCTTTCAAAATGGTAGCAACATACCCCTTTTTGGGATTTCTTTCTATCAAAGAATCATACCGCTGGTTTATTCGTGCGCGATACACCGTGAATCGAAAAGTTTTAGCCGTTCCAATTTTGGAATTGGAAATTTGTTTAAAATTTGCTCGAATCGGATCCTTTCGATTTCTATAGCGAAGATATACTTACGAAGTTGTTCCAATTTATTGATTGGCATTAACCCTAGATCGTTGCCCCTGAGAAATTAATCAATACTTTCTACTCGAGCTCCATCGCGAACTATTTACATTACAACCCAATAAAAAAAGAAGGGTTCTAGTAGAATAGAAAAACGACGTCGAGCCAAGAGCACCTTCATTCCTATATAAAATGGTGGATGTAAGAATAAGAATCCACACCGGATCGTGTCCTTCAAGTCGCACGTTGCTTTCTACCACATCGTTTTAAACGAAGTTTTACCATAACATTCCTCAAATTTCGAACCAGTATGGAATTGATTCAATTTTGGAATCATGAATAGTCATTGGTTCAGTCGGTACAGAGACATAGTGATTTCTATTTTTTATTAGCTACAGCTACATGGATAATCAATATTTTTATGAATAAATATTAGCAAGACCCCGGCTTTTTTGTATGAATGGAACATTTTTATATAAATCTCTATCTCAAAAAACGTCTAACAGAAATATCCAGAAATCTAAATAGAGAAATAACATAACTAACAGAAATCACACGAATAAATAAATTCTATTTGACTCTGCCTCTTCAAGTGACTCAATAAGATAGACTTACTAATTCCAACTTCCCAAAACTTCCCAAAGATTCAATCCATAAAGAATCATTACAAAACAAATCTTTATACTTGAAAAAGTTTCTTACTTCTACATCATTATTTGAGTCAAGTTTTACAGTAAAGACTCCATTTGATTATCATAAGAAAGATCATTTTCTTTTTCTTTTCGAATGGAATTGTCAATGATGTAAAGCAAATAATCTAAATAGATCGAACAATGAAAAGAAATATAATTGTTAAATATTTAAATTTTCATTTTTTAAGTAAGTATGAAAATTCTTTTTCACAAAAATAGAAAGACTTTTTGTCACTGAACTAGGATAACAATACATACCTATAGGCTAAGCACTTCCTCTTTTATATGTATTTTCATATTTTAACCTGAGGTTAAGTAATCTTTCTACATCTCTATGTCCCATCTTATCTTTATCTGGATCACAAAAGGGTTTAGTTACTTTTGCATGTCATTTGAACTCGATTTAGTTCAGCTTGTGACAAATTAAGATATGATTCCGAAAAGAATCATTCAAATCTATCCAAGATTAGACCTTGAAACAGAACCTTGTTGAACAAAAAAGAAGTATTCGGATACGGGGGATATGCTCTGGGACGGAAGGATTCGAACCTCCGAATAGCGGGACCAAAACCCGTTGCCTTACCGCTTGGCTACGCCCCATTTCTATTTTTATTGGACACTAATACTAATAAAGAATAATATTGGTATTAAGTGTTCGTCAATTCCAGTCCAACTATCTATATAAAATCTTTCTTCTTTATAGAATTTATTATAGATTCGTTGCTAGGATTTTGACATGTGTATATCTAGAATTCAACTTAATTTATTGATCATTACATATAATTCAATTAAGATATTGTATGAAAGTATGATTTCTTCTAGTCTCCTTTGAGAATTGGAGGATTTTTGATTGAGTGGAAAAAGAAGGATTTTTTTTCTACCTTACTTTCTTAATTCTTCCTTATATCAATAACTCAATCAAAATGCAATTATCTCGACGAAAAAAATGTCTGTTATGCTTAATATCTTTAATTTGATCTGTCTTAATTCTGCCCTTTATCCGAGTAGTCTTTTCTTCGCCAAATTGCCCGAAGCCTATGCTTTTTTGAATCCAATTGTAGATGTTATGCCAGTCATACCCCTGTTCTTTTTTCTTTTAGCCTTTGTTTGGCAAGCTGCTGTAAGTTTTCGATAAGATCTTTAATAGTATCTTAGAGAATTCATGATTTATTCGAGAAAAACGATAACAATTGATAAGATCAAATAAGTCTGACAGTATGAACCTTCAATTCAAACATTCAAATGATCGGATAGCCGCGAGAAATCCGGCTCGCCCCATTTCCCGATTTTCATCCTTTTTCTGGCGAAATACCTTATTAGCTTAGGGTCGCTTACAATATCTAATTGTGGGTATGAAAGTGATTTCTAGTAATCAAAGACTCTTTTTTAAAATTTCAACTTCACAACTTCATTTGAATTTCTGAACATTCTTTTCTATTTTAGAATTCATTTCTTGGTGTCAAAATAAGATATGTGATATAAAAATGGAGGATCTATTATCTTTTCTTTTCTCGTTTTTCTTTTTCAAAAAATGATCTTGGAGGTTGTGTAATGCTTACTCTCAAACTTTTCGTTTACACAGTAGTAATATTCTTTGTTTCTCTCTTCATCTTTGGATTCCTATCCAATGATCCAGGACGTAATCCTGGACGTGAAGAATAATTTGTTTTTCTTGCTTGATTTTACAATTTTCTTCATATTTTTATTTTCGTTTAGCTATTCCACACACTTAACTAAAAAAAGAAATAAAAAAATAGAAAGTCATCAACGGAAAGAGAGGGATTCGAACCCTCGGTACGAATAACTCGTACAACGGATTAGCAATCCGCCGCTTTCGTCCACTCAGCCATCTCTCCCAATTGAAAAAGATAATTACTATGTTACATTACACATCAAGTAAGGATTTAATAAAGTATTTCTTTCACATTCTTTATCGTTATTATAGAATTAGCAATTCCATTTAGATGCTCGAAAGATCAAAATAGAAAGATAAAAAAAGAATACCTTCTTGCTTTTATTTTATTCGAAGTGCCTTTTTAGCCTGGCCCGGTCAATACCCAGCCGGGCCTTTTTTTGTTACAAAAAATTCCCTTCATTTTTTTATTTATAGGAAACATACTCTAAAAAGCTAATTTCGTATCCGTGTAACAATTTCCATTCTGGGGTTTACATATACTTATCATTTTTGTTATAATGGAAATTGAGAAGGATTTTTGATTCAAAAGAATAAATCAAGTATGTATCAATTTGTATTTTCTTATGTCGTTAGGCAAACCAAATTTTAGATTCAAATCCAAAAATCGTTGACGAATTATCAGTCAACGAATATCCCGTTTGCCATCAATTTTGGTTTTTTTGAGTGAAAATAGAAAATTTTTTCAATAGAAAAGTGAGGGGAAGCTTTTTGGCATTGTGTGTTTTGAGATACTATACAATCAATCGAAGGGACAATCAAAAGGGGAAAGGGGGTTTCTTTTCTAATTTTGATAAGTTTAGTTAGAAAAAGGATTAAAAAGGGAGTGCAAGTACAATAAACTAAAATTGAGTAATCCACCAAAAAAGGTAAAATTTTCTCCTATTGTGGATCGTTTTGGCGGCATGGCCGAGTGGTAAGGCGGGGGACTGCAAATCCTTTTTCCCCAGTTCAAATCCGGGTGCCGCCTCATCAGCAAACGAATCGGAATCTCTTATTCTGTTCTGCTGATATAACTCAACCTAATTTTACCCAGCAGAACAGAATAAGAGGACTGTTAATACTTGGTTGATTCTAAACATCCGTTCTGGGGATTTTGTAAAAGATTGGAAATCTTTAAATCCAAAATGAAAAGAAAGATTTTAATGGTCGAAGCAAGACTTCCCGATTCCTTTCTAATACTAATGTAATGTCTACTTATTGGGTCTTGATTTGATAGCCGGCAGATAATTTAACTACTAGTTGGGTAAAGTTCTTTCTATTTCTATACTGTAATCTACATATATAGACTCGTGAGAATCTCTGAGTGTTTAGGCATTCAATCACTATTAGATTGAAATCACTATTAGATTGAGATGGATAATTTATAGAAAAAAACGTGAAAAAATTATTCTTTTTTTTTTTTGAAACCCCTCGTAAAGAGTATAATATACTATCTCCCAACTCCTTCAGAGAGACAATCGGGAAAGGTTACGGATTAGATCAAATAGTAAAAAGTTTTTAATAGAAAGCAATTGATCTTTTTTGACTTTGAAGGGCAAGAAAAAAAGGAATGTGCCCTCTTATTTTATTACTAGATGTTCCATTAGTAACATTCCTTTGTAGTGTTATTTTTTATTTTACTTGTGTTTAGTCTTTCCCGATTATAAATCATATATGAATTTTTGAAATGGATTTTTTTGATTGGTTCATCACTAGTGTTCGGCCAGAATCCCTTTTTGACTCTGGACCATTCATTCTCCTATTATTAGTGAGCAATAATGGAATAATTCTATCATAGAGATAAGGGACATAATTCACATGGATATAGTAAGTCTCGCTTGGGCTGCTTTAATGGTAGTCTTTACATTTTCCCTTTCACTCGTAGTATGGGGAAGAAGTGGACTTTAGAAGCACTCCTAATTTAGTTGAGGAATGAAAAGGTATCAATTGTTTTATAGATCGTTCTGCGACGCATTTTTTATTTGAATTGAAATCATTTTCGAATCAAAATATCTTCATTTCCAAATTCCATTGGATTATAGTGGATAAATGTATTCTATAACAGTAAAACAAAACAATTATTTCAGATTCAGCGGAATAAATAGCTGTATCAAAGAAATAGAATTGGGTCCTACGTAAATTCCATATATGGATTAATAACTACATATATTGAAGATAGAAGCTAATATAGTATACCAACTTTATTAGAAACAATTTTATACACTACTATAACACTAATAGAGAGTATGATAAGTAAGAAATTGATTTCTTACTTATCATACTCTCGGATCTCATAGAATACCGCCGATTAGAGCCCGTTGATTTCATTTAAGGCGCAAAACAAAAATAGAATACTTTTCATTTGATTTATTCAACTCATTTGATTTGATTTCTTCAACTATTGATAAGAATTCAGAAGTCAAATTTCATTTAAAGTAATTAATCATTTTGACTGGCTGTTTTTACGTAAATTATAAGTAGAAAAGCAGTAGGAATTAAAATGAACAGTGCAGTAGCAATAAATGCAAGAATATTTACTTCCATAATCTCATCGTTGTTTTTTTTTTTTTTTTTTTTTTCACAATAACTCGGGATTTAATCCCATAGAGATGATAAATCTTTCACCTGTCAATTCAATGAATGCATTACCTATCGATGATCTTGAATCGGATCAATATCATGAATAAAAATATCTGAGCTTTTCAATTAATTCGTCGTCGAGAATTGAATAGTATAACATACGAACATATTTTATCCATACCGAATCCAAAATGGGATTCTCGGACCAATCAAAAACCCCTTTACTTTATTTTTTCTTTATTTTCTATAACCTACCTTACTTAGGTCTTCCTTATAGAACCATCGAACGAAATAGAACCACCCGCCCGAACTACAAAAACCCAACAAACAATACAAGCGAAGTGGAAAAAGAGAGGAATTAGGTTCTAAATTTTAATGATCTAAATTTCTTTGGAATACAAATAAGTATGAGAAAGATGAGTCGCGGGATAAAAGATGTAATATTCTATCAACTTCACTATTTTAGTTATTTTCATTTTGTTTGTTCTTTCTTCGACAGAATCCTAAAAAAAAGAAGGGAAACCCCTTCGGAATTCAATTATGCTCTCTGTCCCTTCTTTCACAGAAAATAGAGAGGCGAATTGATGTACTTATTGGATCCGTCGGGACTGACGGGGCTCGAACCCGCAACGTCCGCCTTGACAGGGCGGTGCTCTTGCCTATTGAACTACAATCCCAGGGAAATAAGAAGAGATCTAGCGGAAATTTTGAATTCTTTTTTATTCTCTCGTATCAGGTATTTTTTAAGAACAAGAGGGTTCTACTATCTGATAGTAGATTGACAAATTGTTGGGCCGAGCTGGATTTGAACCAGCGTAGACATATTGTCAACGAATTTACAGTCCGTCCCCATTAACCACTCGGGCATCGACCCAACGCCTAATTCATTTTAGACGTTCCATAATCAACTTCCTTTCGTTTCCCAGGCAGATTTGACAAATACATATCACTTGATATAAAATACAAAGTCCCACTGAGTAGACTATTAGAAGGACTTGACAAAGATGGATCACTTGATAGAAAATCCCACTCCTATAGTCTTGAGTATTGGTACACCCCTAGAGGGACTTGAACCCTCGTTTTCTCCGTGAAAGAGAGAGGTCGTAACCACTGGACCATAGGGGCCTATGGCCACCTTACCTTAATATAACTCAGGCCGAGAGCCACCTTATTGGAGATGAATAGGAGATGAATCAAACCGAAAAACTCGTTAACTATTCTGAAGGTTAATGGTAATCAAATCAAACTTTACCATTAAATGACAACCTTGAAACTTGATTTCATTGGTCTTTCTCGTCGTTATCTCTCTCATTCACAAAGGGTTCTGCGTTGGATCCAAGATCCTTTACTATCCAGTGGATTCAAGGTGCTTTACCGAAATAGTATTTGACCACTTAAATTATATTGCGCCCTAAGTCATACTGTCAATTGACGACAGGACAGGAGGGCAATAAAAGAAGAGAGAAGACGGAAATATAGATTTAGGTATATCCGCGCGTTAAGTTAATAAATACAACATTCATATAGTTTTCTGGTATTCAATATCAATATTCAAAATTTCAATACCGTTATACATTATAATATAAGAAACTGAATTAGTTTTGATATTTGATATTATCAAAAA